TCATAGTCTCCTTCTTCCTGATACTGATTACCAAGAGTTTGAACAGAAAATAGACCGATTTGATAAAAAAACCTTTTCAACGGAAAATCGTCATTTATTTACTTTAATCAGTAAATTTGATAGAGAATCGGGATCGAGTTTAAATTGGAAGGGCCTCTCTTTATTTTCAGAAAAAGAACAAGGAAGGGTTGGTTCAGAAAAAAGAGCCAAATTTTACAAATTTTTATTGAATACAATTCTAACTAGCCCTAATGGTCAAAAAACAAAAAAAAAATTTGTAATAAAAGAAATCAGTAAAAAAGTCCCTAGATGGTCATACAAACTTATTACCGAATTGGAATTCCTGTCGGGCGCAGCTCATGAAGGCTTACCATTGGATTATCAGATACGTTCAAGAAGTAGTAAATTAATATTATTAAAATAATATTATTAAATAATATTAATAAAAGTTAATATTAATAAAAGTTAATATTAATAAAAGTTAATATTAATAAAAGTTAATATTAATAAAAGTTAATATTATTAAAAGGATTGCTACAAAAAAGAAATACAAGAAAAGATAAGAAGAGATGCGCCCACCACCTAGAGATTTGATACCTTCACCTACAAAGAAACTCAAAACACCAACTCCATTAGTAATTCCATCAATTACTCGTCTATCAAAAAAAGAAGTTAACTTGGCCAATCCTCTTATTCCCCCAATAAGAAATCTTGCATAAAAAGCATCTATGTAACCACGATTATATGACCAATCATATATACCATTTATTATTTTGTCCAAAAGAATTCTTTTAGGACCCGTTTTAACAAAAGAGTTAATTAAGTCCCAATTTTGTAAAGATGAATAAACAGGTTTATATAAAATGAAGGCTATAAATATTCCAAAAATAGCTATACTAACTGAAAAAAAAGCATCTTTCAAAAATTCATACCAATCTATAGAATTATTCAAATTTTGATGTAAAAGGTTTATAGACGGAGTTAACCATTTTGATAATATATCCAAATGCACTCCTTCGTGATTGAAAGGAATTCCTAGGGATCCAACGAACAACGTAAATAGAACCAATACAAGTATAGGAAATAACATAGTATTATCCGATTCATAAGGATACGAAAAAAACTTCTTATTTCCAAAACGGGTAATAGTAATAAAGGGTTGTGTGATGTTTCTTGCATTCTGATCAATTCGATACGTTTTTTTTGAAAAAAAATAAAAAATCTCATGATTTTTCATTGTTAATAACGTTAATAAACTAAAATTTTTGTTAATTCTTTTTGAATCTTCTTTACCCCATAAAGATATTGAATAGAAGGGGGTATTCTTTTTGCCACTATAATTTTGAAAATGAACGTTTAAATGTCCTTCAAAAGTAAGTAAATAGATTCGAAACATATAAAATGCGGTTAATCCCGCTGTAAACCAAGCTATTATTGCGAAAATTGGTGAATATAACCAAGTATCATTAAGAATTTCATCTTTGGACCAAAAACAAGCAAGAGGCGGAATACCACAAAGAGAAAGTGTACCTAATAAAAAAGAGGTTTTTGTAATTGGGACATGCTTTGTTAAACCCCCCATAAAAACCATATTCTGACTTTTATTTGGAGAATATCCAACAAGAGTTTCCATTGAATGAATAACGGATCCAGATCCTAAAAATAATAATGCTTTCGAATAAGCATGAGTAATCAAATGAAATAAAGCACTTCGATAAGACCCCATACCTAGAGCTAACATCATATAACCCAATTGAGACATTGTGGAATAGGCTAAACCTCTCTTAATGTCTTTTTGAGCAAGGGCAAAAGTTGCTCCGAATAATATTGTTATTACTCCTACCAAAGAGATGAAATTCATTATATAAGGGATAACTATGAAAAGAGGAATAAGCCGAGCTACAAGAAAAATGCCCGCAGCTACCATAGTAGCAGCATGTATAAGAGCTGAAATAGGAGTAGGCCCCTCCATGGCATCCGGTAACCATACATGAAGGGGAAATTGTGCAGATTTAGCAACTGCACCGGCAAATAATAGAATGGCACAGAAAGTAACAAATAAAAAATTGACTTCATTATGATTATTAGAAATAAAGTTATTGAATATTTTGAATAAATCTCGAAATTCGAAACTCCCTGTTATCCAATAAAAACCTAAAATTCCTAATAATAAACCAAAATCCCCAACACGATTAGTTACAAATGCCTTTTGGCAAGCATTTGCAGCAACAGGCCGTGTGAACCAAAACCCTATTAATAGATATGAACACATTCCTACCAATTCCCAAAAAATATAAATTTGTATCAAATTCGAACTAGTAACTAATCCTAACATAGAAGTACTGAAAAAACTCATATAAGCAAAAAATCTCAAATATCCTTGATCATAAGACATATAATTATCACTATAAATAAGAACCAAAATTCCAATAGTAGTAATCAATATTGACATAATAGAAGTAAGCGGGTCGATCAAGTAACCGAATTCTAAAGAAAAATCATTATTTATGATCCAAGACCATACATATTGATAGATAGAACTGCCATTTATTTGCTGAATAGACAGATTGATCGAAAAAAGCATGACTACACTTAACAAAAAAACACTTTGAAAAGCCCACATACGGCGAAGACTTTTTGTTGCCGACGGAAAAAGAAGAAGTCCCGCTCCTATTAACATAGGAACTGGAAGTGGAAGGAAAGGAATTATCCACGCATATTGATATGTCTGTTCCATAAAAAAGTTTTTTTATTCTCAATTGATTGTTTCCGATTTACCGGATCCTACCCCCTTTCAATTTCAAAACAAAAGGGGTCAATAAAAAAATCAAGAAATGTACTAACTTAAAGATATTTTTCGAATTTTATATATTAACTGGGTCTTTCCAAAAGACTTTAAATATTAAAATAAAGAAGTTACAATTGGACAAATGATATGACCAACTTGCTCATAAAAAGCTAATTTAGTTATTAACTAAGATTTTTCTTAAAATAACGAAAATACAAAATTTCATTATTATTAGATAACTTTATATTCCTAAAGTAAGGATAAAAAATTACACTCAAAATATTACTTGATTATGATATGAATCGATATGAATCATAGGATTAACCAAGGTAAAAATTTTGTACTAATCTCGCTTTTTAGTCAGTTTGTTTCAAATCATTAACTAGTTTCATTATAAATTATAAAATGGATTTATTATTTTACGTTTCAATAAAAAAGACATTTATAGGAAACGCTAGAATATCTAACATTTTACATTTTATATAAGATTTCTTTTTATATTTATCAAAAGAGGGTAAAATAAAATCAAATTTAATAAAAAAAATAACTAAGACTCTTTTTTAACAAAACGTGTATCTTTTAACAAATTAATTACGTTAATTACTAGTTTGATTCGAATTTTAAAATGGAATTTGGAAGTATTCTTTACTCAAGTTTGACCAATTAATAGAAAAAAGTAAAGTTTTCATTAGGCAATGGGTTTTTAAAGGGTTCTTAAATCCTTGGGTGTATTTTATTCTGTATAAATGAAAGAAATGTAGAAAAAAAAAAAGGACAGAGCTCAAAAAGGAAGATCTTTTTTAGATTCTTTGTCTCACCAAATCAAATTTATTCAAATTTCTATAGTACAACAGCGGATTCTATAGATATAGATGTGAATCATAAAGAACACAAAATAAAGATACGAATCAATAAAACGAGTCTTTCTGACGAATATTCTATGTATATATTTTATATAGATATATAAACTTTTGTTGAAAAACAAAAAAATTCAATTCTATTTTTCTAGTAAGATTTTGTACGATTTTTGCATATCTTTTATCTATATATATATATCTATATATATTATATTATCTAGAGAATAACTCGATAATGAATAGATTCGTTTTACCAATAGATGTCTTTCACATCCAACTATAACAATGAGTAATCTCTTAATTTTAAAATGGCAGTTCCAAAAAAACGTACTTCTATATCAAAAAAGCGTATTCGTAAAAATATTTGGAAAGGTAAGGGATATTGGGCAGCCTTAAAAGCGTTGTCATTAGGGAAATCTCTTTCTACCGGAAACTCCAAAAGTTTTTTTGTTCGACAAAAAAAAAATAAGTCATAAAAAAAACATTGGAATAATCTGAATAGAAAAATAGGCCCATTTCATTCTTAATAGGAGATTAACAAACCTATTGTTTGTGACTAATCAATATGAACTAGAACTCGCTTCGCCGTTAGGATATGTATAATAAGAATTCTTCGGTTTAGTAGGGGTTAGTAAATTATAACAAGCTTTTGAAAAAAGAATAAAGACAAGATACAAAACCTGAGCCTTTATTAGTATATTTTCTTGTTTTGGGGGTGGGGAGTCCTTTTTCCCCATCAACTTTTTTGTCACAATTACAATAATCGAAGTTTTTCTATATATATAATATAGATATATATAATATAGATATAATTTAAAAAAATATATATATGAAGAAGGGTAAAAAAGAGATCTTTAGTGAAAATAAATACATCGTTGAAACTTATTTATTTTTATTTTAAAAATTTTTGTGTAACTTTCTGACTTCTTATTTATCTGAATTTCTCTGAATTAATCTATTAGTTTAGAATATATAAATTTCCCATCTATCTGTTTCTTTCAACTCAACCAACAAAAGCCTGGAATTTTTTGTCCGAATTAATGTGTCAGTTTTGAGTAATAAAAAGGGGTCTTCTTTTTTGTTCATTGGTAAAATCCATTTTTCACTTTTAGGAAATAATATAATATAAATGATAAATCTTTTCTAAAAAAAAAAAAAAGAAATCTTTTATAGTTCTATCAATAACTAGAGGGTTAAACTTTCTAGTTTCAAGAGTTCGAGTCTATTGAATTTTAGAAGATCATAAACTACACCAAAGCACTAAGGTAAATAAAACTTATATCCCAGAATAATGAACCTTCGAATTTGTATTTGAATAAAGTTTTCTTCATCATTTTAATCTTTACTAAAAAAAT